GAACCATATAAACCGATACCCAAAACCCCCATTAAGAGAAAAATAGAACCTCCCGCTGTATACAAAATAAATTTTGTAGCTGAGTACAGACGTTTCCTCCCCCCCCACATAGATAGAAGTAGATAAACGGGAATTAATTCTAACTCCCACACGATGAAAAAAAGTAAAAGGTCCCGAGAAGAAAATAATCCTATTTGACCACTGTACATTGCTAACATCAGGAAATGAAATAATCGAGAATCTCGAGTAACCGGCCAAGCTGCTAAAGTCGCTAAGGTGGTGATGAATCCCGTTAGTAAAATGGGTCCTATAGAAAGTCCATCTATTCCTAATCTCCAATGGAAATCAAAAAAACGTATCCATTTATAATCCTCCACCAGTTGGATTAATGGATCATCCATTTGGAAATGATAACAGAATGTATAGGCCGTTAGAAGGAGTTCGGAGATACATATACATATAGTATACCAACGGATGGCCCTATTTCCTCTATGCGGAAGAAAGAAAATTAAGGAACCTGCAAATATTGGAAAAATTACAATTATTGTTAACCAAGGAAAATAATTCGTGGTAAAGACAAGATACACTTAGACCAGAAAAACCCGTGCTCAAAAAATTTTGAGCACGGGTTTTGTCGGTAAAAAAATCAAATGGATTCAAGTAAAATTTTCTCGAACGTATTAATAAGCTAGACCCATACTGCGAGTTGTTTCATGCCATAAATAAACTCGAACACTCAAGAAATCCGTTGGACAGGCGGATTCACATCTTTTACAACCAACGCAGTCTTCGGTTCTTGGAGCGGAAGCAATTTGTTTAGCTTTACATCCGTCCCAAGGTATCATTTCTAATACATCGGTCGGGCAGGCTCGGACACATTGAGTACATCCTATACACGTATCATAAATCTTTACTGAATGTGACATTGAATCTATACATTTTTGAACGTCATAAATTTTCGACCTAGTATAAGCTTATAAACAAATTCTATATTTAGATACCAGACGAATCAACAAGTTATCAGAATTTTTAGAATCAATCTACTTCTGGATTGGTTTATGAGAAAGGTCCAAAATACTTTGATTTCTTTGATTTTTGCAAACAAGATCATACCTTAATGTAGCAAACATATTAATTCAAATTCCTTTATGAACATTAGAATTTATATGATTAATACTAGTTATTCAACAAATTCGATTGGTTAATACGAGTCGATTTTCGGTTACGATAAATTGATGAAACAATAGCTAGTCCAATAGCTGCTTCAGCGGCTGCAATAGCTATAACAAAAATTGAGAAAATGTCTCCTTTTAATTGACGATTATCAAAAAAATTAGAAAATGTTACAAAATTGATATTAACTGCATTCAATATAAGTTCAAGACACATAAGAGCTCTAACCATACTTCGACTTGTGATCAATCCATAGATACCGATAGAAAATAAATAGGCACTCAAAACTAGTAAATGTTCGAGCATCATTAACCAACTCCTTATCAATCTTATTCATTTCAATCTAAACAATAATTCAATCGAATCGATGGAATCGCATATAACAAGTATTCCATACTTGAATTCCTTATTTATTATTATTGACGAGCTAGAGCAATTGCACCTATTAAAGCAACTAAAAGAATTATTGAAACGAGTTCAAATGGAAGAAAAAAATCTGTTGATAAATGAACTCCAATTTGTTGACTATTAGTTATCAAATCTTGCTCTAGAATCTGGTTTGATCTTGTAGTCCAAATAATACCGTACCATGAGGTAGCTGTAATAGTAGTAATTAGTGAAATAAAAAGACTTGTACAAACCATCAAAGTAACCCCATCCCCAATAGTCCAAAGATGAAAATCTTTGTAATAGTCTGAACCATTCATGAACATCACAGCAAAAATGATTAAAACATTTATAGCTCCTACGTAAATAAGTAGTTGCGCAGCAGCTACAAAGTAGGAGTTCAATAGAGTATATAATAAGGATATACAAACAAGAACCAACCCCAATGAAAAGGCAGAATAAATTGGATTGGGAAGTAATACTACTCCTAGACCTCCTAAGATTAGACCCGATCCCAGAAAGACTAAAAGAAAATCATGTATTGGTCCAAGTAAATCCATTTTAAAAAATAGAAATTGAAATATTTCATGACTTTATTGATCTGAGTAGGAAAAAAGAAGTTTCTTTATTTTTTATGATAGTTCTTAACTAAATGAAATTTGAATGGGTGTGGGTTGATGTAGATAGTGTTAGTGGAGCACTCTCATTCAATATCCGAAAGCATAGTTTGAAACTATATCCATTTTGAAATCATTACTCTAATATAAATATAGAAATATATTTTCAATCCAAGTTCAAATTAAAGGACTATTTTAACCAACTAATCAAAAGTTTGTATTGATTAAAGAAAACCTTATCCTTTTAGATTCAAACTGAACTTTATTAATATTAATTTAATTGAGAGTTTTTTTTGAATCAAGGGTTCTATCCATTTTTTATT